ACCTCTCGTGGGAAAACGATCCTACAAAGAAAGTAATTGTACAGTACGAAATAACATAAAAACAAAACAGACTAATAATATAAAAAAGATATACACCTTACTACTCAAATTGTTTCGTCGGAATTTCTAATTTATATTCGAATAAAACAAATAAGAACTAGTTTAATCCGATTAGATTTCATGCAAATGTAGTAGTATACCAATAGTAGTAGTATACCAATAACGGGAACTAGTCCGATTTTATCGAAGTTCAAGAATAAAGGAATTTTTACTAGAGATTAGGATTAGGATAACTCGATAAAAGTTTTGATTGAATATGGTTGAATAAGCATTCTATGCTGAAAAGTTTTCTATTTTTATAGTTATAATTGATTGGTCGTATCTATCCAATACCAATAATCTACTATGATATACTATGATAACGACTCGCTATTCACTCGGGTTCTGAGTCATAATCATTATGTAGGAGAGATGGCCGAGTGGTTCAAGGCGTAGCATTGGAACTGCTATGTAGGCTTTTGTTTACCGAGGGTTCGAATCCCTCTCTTTCCGTACCTTCATCTAAACCACCAACGGTACTTATCACAATACAATGTCTCAAATCAACTAATAATGGATACCATTAGTCCAAGCGTTAGGCTTTCCTTTGATATAGATTCCATATTCCTAATTGTTGTGGTACATAAAATTAAACTACTAAAAAAAGGTCGACAAGGAATTCAAATATGGCAGCCAATCTCTTACTTCGACGAAAAGAGAAGAGAGCAAAATAGCCCAAATCTTTTTTTTGTTAGTTAGGTTTAAGTTTGACGGGAATAATATTCTACGACTAGCAATTCGTTTATTTTCAAACCGACCCATTTATTATCTATTATTTGATTGACTACTCCTTTATATTGGAACGGGTGAAGAGTCAAATATTTTGGCACTTCCTCATGAGGGGATGAATCAAGAGAATTTTTAATCAGAGTTTGGGATTTTTGTTCATCCTTCGCTGTAATAACATCTCGTGGTTTGCAGCGATAACTTGGTATATCTACTATACGACCATTAACTAAAACATGTCTATGGTTAACTAATTGGCGGGCTCCAGGAATAGTCGACGCCATACCCAATCGAAAAAGGATGTTATCCAAGCGCATTTCAAGTAATTGTAGTAAAACCTGACCTGTTGAACCTTTGGCTTTTCCCGCGATACGGACATATTTAAGTAATTGTCGTTCTGTAAGACCATAATGAAAACGCAATTTTTGTTTTTCTTCTAGACGAATACGATATTGAGATCTTTTACCGGAACGCGATTGGTTTCTAAGATCACTTCCGGTTCTAGGCCTTTTACTAGTTAGTCCCGGTAGAGCCCCCAGACGGCGTATTTTTTTGAAACGAGGACCTCGGTAACGCGACATAAAGACTCCTTATTTTATTTAAATTTTTCAGAATAAACCTAAATTAAAACTGAACTATAAATGAAGTGAAATCAACTGAAGTATTCTACTACAAAGAATAATGAGATAAATTATATCAATAATTTAATACTATTTTCCAGCATTCTTTAGATTTCACGGAAACATTAGCAATCACGTAAAAAAGCAACCAAATAGAGAGAAGCCAGCTATCGGAATCGAACCGATGACCATCGCATTACAAATGCGATGCTCTAACCTCTGAGCTAAGCGGGCTCACACAATCGAAATTGGGCATGCATAGGAATTCAATAACCTACTGGGATCGTAGCTATTAACTATCCATTCTTAGCTATTCATAATTAATATGAGTCTAGAAAAGAATAGAAAGCGCATATTTCAAATAAATATTTAATATTTATAGATGATAACCATTAATTGACTATAGCGATATGTAGTTTCTATTTATTTATCTTCAGTATCTTAATTAAACAGTCACATTTAAAATGATATTTTCATTTTTTATTATTATCTATTACTTTAACTATATAAACTATATATTTTGCTAATATTTTAGATTATTATATTTGACTATATATCATATATATATATCTTTAGAAATATATTTCTATTTTTTATTAATTATTCTAAATTATTGAATATAAATTCTTATATTTTTTTATTGAATTACGAATTGATTAACTATAGTAATTAGATTACTAAGTAATAGTAATTCTTAATATTGATTTAATTATAATTAATTTCCATTTAGTTTTTAGTTAAGGAAATCATCAAAATGAAAGAAAGAGACGCAATCCAGATCATAATGAGACATTACGCCGCTTTCAGTCATAAATAAAAGCATAAACTAAGACAAAATCGACCGTTTGAGTATTCAAAATTTCTCGGGGTAAATGGGCGGAAAAAAGGACTATATATGTGGTATATATCCAGCTAGATTGAATTGTGGGTACAGAAATGATAAAATAATTTCTGATTGAACCAAATATAAGATATGGGTCTCCGAAAGAAATGACAGAAGATAGGCAAAAAATAAAATTCAAATTAGGAGTAAACGCTTTTAGATATAGGAATCCCTATCTAATCAATTAAAAGTTTACAGCATAGCATAAAATAAATGAAAAAAAAAAGGGGGGAACGACATCACAATTAGATCCTAATCTAAAAACAAAAAGGAAAGGGGGATATGGCGAAATTGGTAGACGCTACGGACTTAATTAAATTGAGCCTTGGTATGGAAACCTACTAAGTGATAACTTTCAAATTCAGGGAAACCCTGGAATTAAAAATGGGCAATCCTGAGCCAAATCCTGTTTTAAGAAAACAAAACACAAGGGTTCAGAAAGAGAGAATAAAAAAGGATAGGTGCAGAGACTCAATGGAAGCTATTCTAACAAAGGGAGTTGACTGCGATGCGGTGGTAAATAAAAGAATCCTTCCATCGAAACGTCAGAAAGGCTGAAGGCTAAGGCTAAACTTTTATACGTATTATTATTATGTATACGTACTGAAATACTATATAAAAATAAAATTATTAATGACGACTCCATTTTCAACTAAAAAAATTGTTGTAAATCGATTACAAGTTGAAGAAAGAATTGAATATTCATTGATAAAACCATTCACGTCATAGTCTGATAAATCCTTTGAAGAGCTGATTAATCAGACAAGTCAGACAAGAAAGAATAAAGATAGAGTCCCATTCTACATGTCAATGCTGACAGCAATGAAATTTATAGTAAGAGGAAAATCCGTCGACTTTATAAATCGTGAGGGTTCAAGTCCCTCTATCCCCCCAAAAAGGGCCCGTTTGACTCCTTAAACTATTTATCTGATCTTATCCTATACTTCAATTAAGGTTTTTTCTTTAGATACAAGAAATTTAAGGCCTGGATAAGACTTTGCAATTTTTTGTAATTGACATAGACCCAAGTCATCTTGTAATCTAGTAAAATGAGAATGATAAGTCGGGAATAGTCGGGATAGCTCAGTTGGTAGAGCAGAGGACTGAAAATCCTCGTGTCACCAGTTCAAATCTGGTTCCTGGCACATAATTAATTGATATGGATCAACATCGAGATTCCTTAATAGTCTCTATTTAATAGTCTATATTATAATACATACTTAGCCATCTAGGTATCTCTCCAGACATCCCTCGACCCCAATTTACCTAAATTTTATTTTTATATTTTCTATGAGTAAAGAGTATCTAAAGTATGTAAAAGAATATTATGTTTCCTCTTTTTTTTTTTCCTACATAACTTTTTTTAGAGTCCATCTAAGTGATGTGCGCGGTACAAAGTTCATGATGCAGAACTCTTTTAGTTCATCCTAGTGGTTCGACTCATCTGAAAGAAGTATCTTAAAAACTTGAGAATTTCAATGACTCCCTAATTTTTATTGTCTTTTACTTTTTTTTTAGCTTTAGCCCATAGCTAATACGAATGAGACTTCAATTACTCGATCTAGAACATAATGTAAAAATATTCCTTGAATATCGAGAATTGTCGAAGTGAAGATTAGTTTCTTATTATTTTATTCAATGGGCATCTTGTATTTCAAAAAAATTGGGGGCAATATAATCCTTACGTAAGGGCCATCCTATCCAACTTTCGGGCATTAAGATACGTTTGAGGCGTGGATGATTATCATAAGAGATTCCTAACATATCATAAGATTCCCGTTCTTGAAAATCCGCACTTTTCCAAACCCAGAAAACAGATGGAATTCTAGGAGTCCTCCTTGGAGCAAATACTTTTATGCATATCTCTTCCGGTTGATCTACATCAGACTCTATTCTTGTAAGATGATACACGCTAGCTAACAGTCCACCTGGTGCGATATCATAGGCACATTGAGAACGTAGATAATTGTAACCATATACATATAAAATAACAGCAATGGAATGCCAATCCTCGGGCTTTATTTGTAAAGTCTCTATTCCTTGGTAATCAAAGCCTAAAGATCTATGAACTAGCCCATGCTTTACTAGCCAAGCAGACAAACGACCCTGCATCTTTTTTATCGCTCCCACATTTTTCTTAGTATTTTTTTAATATTTCAAATTTACGATGAAATTTATGAAGATTGACCCCTTGCGTTGCTTCTTATTATGTACAAAATTATGTAAAAAAATACTTCCTAATTCACTAATTCGTGGGAAGATACTTAATTTTTTTAGTTAAAAAATGTTTCGGGGGGAATCTCTGGAATAGATGGGGATTGATAAAGTAATCCTTGATCATAATTTACCGTATGAGTATTGCGTCCAACATGAAACTTGTGATTGGTCGTAAAACAACGATTCCCTCGTTGAGACCTAAATTTATCCTCATAGATTTCTCGCGATATTTTCTTACGAAGTTTTGTTATAGCATCTATAACTGCCTCTGGTTTAGGTGGACAGCCAGGCAAATAGACATCCACAGGAATTAGCTTATCAACTCCTCGAACAGTACTATAAGAATCGGTACTGAACATCCCCCCGGTAATTGTACATGCTCCCATAGCAATAACATATTTGGGTTCAGGCATTTGTTCGTATAATCTTACTAAAGAAGGAGCCATTTTCATTGT